AGTCTTTTTCATTATTTGTTATGCCAAGGCTCAACCCTTTGCCTTTCCTTTTATTTATAATTGGGAATTTCTACCACAACCACATAATAGAGCAATAACCTTTTGACGAAAGGGCACCCTTTTGATTATTCTTATTTGTTCTTTGATAAAAAAAAAAAAAAGAAGAAAAAGCCGGCTATCGGAATCGAACCGATGACCATCGCATTACAAATGCGATGCTCTAACCTCTGAGCTAAGCGGGCTCATAGAAATTCTACATACATAAAAACTATATCTTAGTTTAAGCTTATTCATTTTTATTCTTTTATGATATAAATTATCTAAATATAAAAAAAATTTTAAAGAAAAAAAGGAAATATAAAATTAAGTTTATTTCTATAGATTTTTTATTTTTCATCTAGAACTATTTTATTCTATTATATAATTTTAATTATATAATTCTATTGAAATTGAAATCATTATTATATCTACTAATCTACTAACTAATATATAAATTAGATTATAATGAGAAATGAGGGCTAGTAATTGAAAAAAATGCATTATGAAAATTTTCATTATAGCTATAATGAATAGATATTTTTTGAGTTATGTTATTTTAGGGGTCTGCCCCAAGAAAACCTAAAAAAAATAGAAATAAATCAAGAAAAATGAAATGCAGATTATAGATTATAATAATATAAAAAATAATATTCTATTTTCATTCAGAGACGAAAAAAAAAAAAAAGAATCGATCCTTTGAGTATTACAAACTGCATAAAGGAAAGAAGCGTATATATGATCTCTATTCATCTATATTGAATTGTACCTACAGAAATGATAGAATCATTTCGGATTAGACCAAAGCAAGTTTCAAATTTATAGTCTTTCCAATAGAAATTCACTAGAAAAAAAAGAAGAAAAAACTTTTCGGTATATTAATCTGTATAAAATCTAAAAAATGCGAGAGATACGGAAGGGGGGGACATCCCATTGGGGTCCTAATTTTATAAAATATAATGGGGATATGGCGAAATCGGTAGACGCTACGGACTTAATTGGCTTGAGCCTTAGTATGGAAACCTACTAAGTGAAAACTTTCAAATTCAGAGAAACCCTGGAATTAAAAAAGGGCAATCCTGAGCCAACTCCTTTTTTCAAAAGCAAAAAAAGTATTAAGAAAGAAAAAAAAAGGATAGGTGCAGAGACTCAAAGGGAGCTGTTCTAACAAATGGGGTTGACTGTGTTGTTATAAGTATAAGACTTCTTCCCCCTAAATTCCAAACCAAGAAAAAGGGTGAAGAATATACGTACTGAAATGATTAATGACAACCCAAATCGGTTCTGTATTTTTTTTTTCTAATTTTGAGATATATAAAATAATATAGTATTTTTTATATTATATATTTTCTATATTTATAGTAGAGATTTATAATAGGAAATTTAAAATGCAAGAATTGTTGTGAATCGATTCCAAGTTAAAAGTGGAATCCATATTTATTCATCAAAACATTCACACTCACTCCATAATCTGATAGATCTTGTGAAGAACTGATTAATCGGATGAGAATAAAGATAGAGTCCCATTCTACATGTCAATACTGACAACAATGCAATTTATAGTAAGAGGAAAATCCGTCGACTTTTAAAATCGTGAGGGTTCAAGTCCCTCTATCCCCAAAAACTTTTTTCACTCCTTAACAAATTATCTTTTTTTGCATTACCGTTTTAAAGTTAAAGATGGTTATGTTCCGATATATATATTTTTTGTGATCTTATCACAAGTCTTATAATATATATGATAGGAGGACAAAAAGATATCTTTTATTTGAGCAGTCAGTACTCCGTTGAGTAATTTATAATCCATATTTTTACATTTTTATATTTTATTATTAATATAAAACTTATGTAAAATTATATACAGAGTTCCTCTTTTTGAAGACCCCAAAAATTCCGGTACCTATATAATTGTAATACTTTTCATCCTTTTAATTGATTGACTAATTGACACAAACCCAAGTTATCTCGTAAAATAAAATGGGGAGATGATGCACCAGAAAAAGGAATGGTCGGGATAGCTCAGCTGGTAGAGCAGAGGACTGAAAATCCTCGTGTCACCAGTTCAAATCTGGTTCCTGGCACATTTGTGTTTTTTTTATTCTATACCTAGAAATTAACGACTATGAGTCGATATACAAGTCGAGATCATGACACATAAGTAAGTTATTTAGCTAGTTATCGTGCGAAATACCCCATCTATCTAAAAACTGGATGGGTAGATAGTTTAAAAAAGAAACCCTTTTTTTAGGGTTTTAAATTTTTTGCTGCTATTGGGTTTCCTCTTATGTACAATACATTTTAATATAATACTTCATATATATTAGAATCGGATTACCTTTCATTTTAATATAGATTTATGTATGGATTTATATTTTTTCCTTTCCTCATACATCCTATGACTTTACGTAACCCGTCTAAGTAAGTGTAAGTTATTAATGTATGCGCGGTACAAAGTTCAGGATAC